GTAAACTACCTTCTATTTTTAATATTTTTGGCTTTGACTAATTCAAAGGTTAAAAATGGGGGTTGCTAAAAAAGGGGGAGAGAGGAGTGGGGTACGCTCACTTCTGCATTTTAGTTTAGGTTATTGAGATTTTCAATCGCTCTTTATTAGTGGGGAGGAATAGTGCGGGAATGGCGGTTCTCAGACGAGGGAATCGCTCTTCTCTAACTAAATAAAAATAGGCTAGAATGCTTCTATCGATAGAGCTTTCACGTCTGCGCATAGAATCGTTTTTTTTGCCTTTACATTTCGTTCTTACGGATCGTTCGAGAGCGGTTTCAAATATTTATTTTTCGCATCCATCTTCGGCCTTGTGTTACCTGCGGGACTTAGTTAGTGGTCGAGTCGTTTTTGGTAATTGACACCCGTCGCATTAGTTTCAATTCATATGTTACCATTCATAGTGAAGTAGCCCTCTTTTTGATGTCTGAGTGCCTTATTCTATCTATCAAAGTCCTTCTTTGTCTATTTGATTTTCTCGAAGGTCCGCTAGAAAAGCCTAAACGTCCTTCTAAAGCGCTAACGAGCAAGAAAACGGATGCGCGTTAGCGCGCGCAGCTCAATCCCTTTCTTTGTTCTTTCTATAGTAAGGGGCCTTTTCTTGCAGGATGCCGGGTGCGCAGGAACGCCCAACCGGGTTTCCGCCTTCATTTGGTCGTGCTGCTATGATGTAACGTGCAGTCGTCCCGAGGCAGCAGGATTATGGTAAGGGGCCCCCTCTTTTCTCTCCCTTAAACTCCTTTATAGATTTCGAGTCGGGAATAGAGCAGTGGCTTATTCGGCGCTATATCACAATTCATTCATTCTCGGGCATAGCTGTTCACGAAACGTGGCATGGGACATCGCGGGAGTCTTACATCTGAGCGAGAGGTCAGACCAATCCCATTCATCCTGGTCCGATCCGAACGGATCTTGTTGAATGAATTGATCCATTGTTGTATGCCCTAATTATACAATTTTTTTCCAGATATAGTGGAAACTTTTTTTTATGGTGGAGAGTAGGGGGTCAAAACACCAATGCAGCAAAGAACGACTGCATGAATCGGAATCCACTTATATTAAGATTAAGACAAACGACCGAGAAATAAAGGCTTCACGTTCTCCAAGTGGTTGATCTTAGCGTGCTAGCCGCTGCTTCATTTCGTAGAGTGATAACGCTTTCTCTTCTCTTTCTTAGCGCTCCGCCCCCCGTAAGGGCAACTCTAGTTGCGCGGCTTTCTCTTATATGGGTCTATTTTCTCTGACTTGACTCAGCTTGACCTACTTGACTCAGCGGTTAGAGTATCGCTTTCATACGGCGAGAGTCATTGGTTCAAATCCAATAGTAGGTAAAACCGGCCGAAACCCCTGCGCCAGCATGACAGCAAGCACGGACTGGGAGCAAGGAGTCAGCTGAATGACCAAAGCATCGGTTGCTTTCTTTCAGAACCTTCTTCGACCGCCTTGCTTAGCGCAAGCACTAAGCAAGTAACTCCCCCCCCCCTCTCTTCTTCTCTTCATGTATGTGGGCTGCCTACCCGTCCCGAATAGACGAACAGGAACAAGCTGAAATTCAAGAGTATACTTTGTTTGGGTTAGGCGAAGTCCAGAGGTGGAGCGAGATACCTCCATGCGTAATGCAGCGGATGAAAAAGACAAATGGGTTGCGTTACTCTAACAAGTAAGCAAGTTTACTTTACTGCCTTAGCGTTTCGCACTAAGAAAGTAAACTACCACAGGAAATAGGCTTCTTCCGCCGGAAAAGCTCTTCTTATCCTAAAAAAAATCCATTCCTTCGCGCGGGGCTCTTCACGCCCTTAGGACTAACTTCCTTTTGGGTCGAGTGAAAGACATCGCTCGCACGAGAAACTTCGCAGCCACCCGTTAGGTCCGATCCACTCCGATTGACTTAGTGCTTGTCTATTTAGCCCCGGTTTCTAAACGTAACAAGGCCCATATTATTTTTAGATAAAAAAAAATCCCTCGCGGCTCCCCAAGAAACAAAAATGAGTTGCAGGGACAGATCCATTTCCTCCGGCGGGGAAAATCCATTCGGATGTATAGGACGAGAGCCATGCCCCTAGCCTCAAGAATGACCTCTCTGAGGCACGCACCAGTGCGGAAGAACCACAACGGCTATACATATCAGCGGAACATTCTTTTCGCAGAAGAACGGAGAAGGCGGAAGTGAGACAGACGACTATTTTCATAGAGAGGACCTGACTAAACATCATCAGCGAGAAGTCACGTCTTGCTTGCTAACACAATATCTTAAGTAGTAAATGGCCACATCCATTCGCCTTGACCGGATCATAGCGTTAGCGGAGTCCCCAGAACAGAAGAACCGATCGGCATGTTGACCTCCTCATCCATATGAAGTGGATCAATTAGAGTTCCCAAGAGGATTTAGAACCCCAGTCTTTACTGTGGGAGGATTCTAGAAGAGTAACAATGGAACACATTGCTCAATTTACCAATCAATGTGGTAATGCAGTGATCAAAAAATGAAGCTTTTTCCAACCTTGTCAGCCGTATAGAAGTTTGGAGCGGGATGAATGAGTTGGAAACCCTTTTCCATGCTCGGTTTGGAAGCACTCAAGCCACATGCGACAACAAACCAGTGAAAACGCTGCGCTCTTTCTCCAAAGGCGCCAAAGGCGAAGATGTAAGCTCGTTGTGTTGACCAGATGGATAATCAACAAGTATGCAGAATTGGGCTGAAAGGTCTAAATAATGAGATCAGAATGCATCTTAATGCTATGAGGATTAAAGACTTTGGGGATCTTGTTACTGAGGCTTCCAATTATGAAAGGATGATTAAAGAAAGAACAGAGTTTCAAGAAGAATGCTTCAAGAGGGACTTACTATCCAAGCCATGAGATCAATGCTATTAACTATGGCGCGGAAGAACCTGATTTTGAATATGACCCTTTCTATGAGGAGTAAGAGCTTTAGATATGCGCTGCGGAGTGAGTAACAAGGGGATGCCAACGTGGAGAAGACGGATGGAGGATGATGCTTATGCTGGCCGTCCTAAGATTGAAAGATGGGAAGTTTTGAAGAAAGAATTGAAGGATCAGTTCCTTCCTTGCAAGACAGCATGGGTTGCAAGAGACTCACTCAAGAAATTGAAGCATACTGGCACGGTGAGGGAATATGTGAAAGAATTCAGTTCCTTGATGCTTGACATCAAGAATATGTCCGAGGAGGACAAGCTCTTCCCTTCCCTTCTAGATTCTATTTATCTTCCCCCCGATATCTTTTAAAATGCCTCTACCACCCGGTCGGTCAGTCTCAGTAGTAGAGGAAGAAGAGTCCACTGATCATCAGTTACATCACAGTAGTGGTCCTCTTGCCGCGGAGTCAGCCCTTAATGGGCAATTCAGACATCAGATTACACACCGCAGTTGAACCGTGCTTTAGACCACCGGGCATAGCAGAATGAGGAGGCTCGGCCTGCAAGCTCTAGCATACTATAGTAGACAGAAAGCACAGCGTAACCAATCCAGCCGCAAAGCTAAGAGCTCAACGAACGAGTAAAGAAAGCAAGGGTAGCAGCCCCTTGTCTCGAGTATTCCCGGATTATGCTTCTTCTCCTCTACACTTTGCAGAGCCTAACTGTCCGGAACAGAACCAGCATAGCTCGCAATTCATTGTAGGTATCGAATCGAGGTTTCAACGACTGAGACAGGTCAGTGAGTAATGGAATAGCCCGTTGGGCACTACCGGACACAATGAGAAGGAAGAGAAGCGGCTCAGCCAGCAGCACAGTCCTAGGGCTTCATCAGCGAAGGAATAGCACAACTGTCACTAGCGAAGCGAAGCGCTCCAACCAAAGAAAGTCAGGGGGGCCGCCTTGCGCAGCGGAGAGAATTTAATAAAGTAACTCTCTCCAACCTTTTCTATCTATCCGGGCGAGAGAAAGTCAATATGAGCGTTGGTTTTTCCAACGAAACTAAGCACTTTTTGGTCTTTATCATTCGTAAGGCTCAGTCCCACACTCTGACTTCAATGATGGGAACAACCTCCGCACTCCGGCGCTCTAATGAACAACAGTTCTCCGCCATTCGGAACTTAATGTTATGTTCACGCGGTGATATTCTATCTTTCCAAAAGTACTACCCTGTACGTAGTCTATGTCTGGGGAGCATACTTGACAGGAGATCCTTCGGCTGAACTTGTCCCCTGAGCCAATCCACTAGTCTTCCCTTCCCATACGGGGGTTAAGTGCTTTCCAGCCATATCCATATTCTGGTAACCTTGGACGATAGCTTTCCCCCGCCTATATTATCAGTCGGCTTGCCAATCAACTGACCGGATCGATCCCAGACGAGAATGGACTTCTCCGTAATGTAATAATGTAATAGAAGAGTAACAGTCTCTTCTCGAGGGGGTGACTAACCGGAGGTAGCCCTAAGGTTACGATCCGTTGGGTTGGAAAACAAACCTGCATCCTATTTCCTCCATAAGCCCTACCGATTGAGAAGGAGATTAAGTGGAAAACCACTAAGATCGGATCTCTCACGGAAAAGGTGAGGCCTTAATCTATGGCGATCTATGTCTTTCTTGTACCATTTATGTATTTCTCAGCAACGATGCCCCTCTTTCTTATGAGACTTCTTTCTTTACTAGGAAGTGCTTTCGGTGTTTTTATAGCAAATGCATTCGGACGATCAGAAGGAACCGCTATCCATATCACAGGAATATTCTTTATTACATTTGGCATAATTCTTTTGGGCTTCATCTTTCTCTTTCGTTTTTATTCTTGTCGTTTGAAAGACAAGTACGGCTTTCCACTTGTACTTGTTCTCTATCTATCTTTGTTAGTTTTTATATATTTTTGGTGCTTTTTGATCCGTCTTTTCTCACCTAGGTCTCGATTTAAGCGCATTCTTCCCCCTTGTCTCGACTGTCGTGGGAGGGCAGCAAGCACTTCCTCTTCCGGGCCCCGCCGGCCCATCAAGCTCGTCCTCCTGGACGTCCTTTGACGAGGGAGTCCTCTTGGAACCTTTCTCCCCCGGGGAAGCAATTCCATCCATTCTCCCATGCCAAGGGCGTCCCGCGATGAGGCGGGACCCTCCCAGCCAGCACCCTCCCACTCCCATGAGTGGATGCTTGCTAACGAGCGCTTTTGCGCTCTGCTGGAACGTCACCTGCAGAAATACAGTGCACTCCCCGACGTTCTGGCTAAGTATCCTCAGCTCCGGGAGGCCCATTTTCATGATTTGGCCGAAAAGATGGCCTTGAGTTTGGACGTAGATTTCAAATCTGCCTCCGAGATTGATGCGCTTGCGGCTTCAGAGCCCTTGCGTACGTACAGCAAAGCCAAAAGCTCGTTACAGAGCTTCTTAGAGGCCCATTACTCAGATTAAATCCATTTTTTCGTTGGAAAAACCGAGGATAGATAGAAAAGGTTGGAGAGAGTTACTTTAACCGCTTTCCAAATATACCCCGCTAAAAGGGTGAGGGAACTAGAATTGTAACCATAAGGAAATAAAAATGACTATAAGGAACCAACGATTCTCTCTTCTTAAACAACCTATATCTTCCACGACTAGAAAGATGCTATTTGCTGCAATTCCATCTATTTGTGCGTTAAGTTCGAAGAAGATCTCAATCTATAATGAAGAAATGATAGTAGCTCTTTGTTTTATAGGCTTTATTATCTTTAGTCGTAAGAGTTTAGGGGATACTTTCAAAATGACTCTCGACGGTAGAATCCAGGCTATTCAGCAAGAATCGCAGCAATTCCCCAATCCTGTTCCTCTGAAATCCTGTGAAAAACACGATCGCCTGCCAGTGGATACTGCTAATAATGGTACAGAAAAGCGGATCCGGCAGGAAGCGGGCATTTGGATTTTCATTTTTCTCTGTGCGGAATTCTATATTCTATTGCACAATTGTCTAATTCTAACGGGGATCTTTCTTCGTTGGGGAAACCCAGTTTCATTTAAAGCTACCCTTTGGAGTGGCATAGAGATCGAACTACTAAAACCACTGTCTACTTATGCTACGGCCTTCGCATATGAGAATGCCAAGTGGTATGCAGTATGTTTTATAGTTCTATTTTATTTGTTCGATTTTAATTTAATTTATTTCACTCTTACGTTATTTTCAAAAAAGGGAACCTTCACCCTTATTGCGTGTATTGTGGTACATCTAATCTTCATGATGCTCTCGGGGCACCTGGTAGTAGCGTTCGCCTGCTTGCTAAGTAATGGCAGTCTTCCCATCGAATACATAATTGCCGATGGGGAGTTTGTAGTGCGGCCTATTCTACCAGGCGATTCCTAATAATATCATCGACAAATGTCATTAACCACAGAATTTAGTGAGCGGCGCCAAATCTTTCTATGGATTACTGATTTGACTAGTTTGTAGCTGATTACTGATTTGACTAGTTTGTAGCGGATTACTTCTTTTACGAGTTTGTAGCGGATTACTTCTTTTACGAGTTTGTAGCTGATTACTGATTTGACTAGTTTGTAGCGGATTACTTCTTTTACGAGTTTGTAGTGGTATTATTGGACTGAAAGTCCCCTAAAGCGGTTGAGGGGCAGCTGCCCGAAAGGAAAGCAAGTAGGCCGCCTTTGAATTTCTAGAGAGGGTCCGAAGTAGCGCAGTGAAAGAGTAGGACTTCTTTCACGCAGTGAACGGAAGGCCTTTCTCATGGTGAGTCTTCTGATTTACTGGATAGCTTTCCGTGAGAAAGGGGTGGGGAGAGGTGAGGAGGGCCCCACCGCTTAAGCGGCATCTCGCTTTCATTAACAAGTTAAGCAAGGGCGACGCCCTTTTTCTGAGGGCCACCCGGAAAGCAGGGTGCCGCCCTAATGACCGATTGGGAGGGACCGCCGCCGGACGGGCAGACCTCTAAGGATCCGGTAAACAGGTTAGCCCCTGGTACGCTTGGGGCTGGATTGAATCCTTTGCGAACTACGAATGACTTGATCCTGTCCAAGCTAGGAAGGGTAAGTTTGCCTGGTCGATCTATCTACTCCAGCTTTAATCGTAGTTTTCTGGGGAAGGGCGGACGAAGCCACTTTGACAAACAGGAACCAGCCAAGTCAACAAGTCAAAAAGGTGATGGGAAATTTCCAATTAGATCGAGATTCTTCTTTCTTGTTATGGATAGAGGTTAGCTTTGCCAGCTGTAACCGATGCCACAAAGGTTGAAAACGGAGATTCCTTGATGCCGTTCGCTTGACGTGAGGTCATTCCTTTCAACTAGCCTATACCCATCATATGAGGTGGATCAAATGGTGCCTAGCCTTTCGAAAGGAAGCCTGTCTGTCTGTACACACCTTATGACTCGAGTGTACCAAAAGAGATCGGATCCCGATTCAATACTTCCGAGATTTAGGGGTTGTTCTTCGCTGAGAGCTTCTTCACTCAATTACCAAGATTCAATCTACTTTCTTTTTCCGCTCGCTGCCCGATGCGTTCTTTATTAAAGCCCTGCTATACGTGCAAGGATAGGTGGAAGGCACATGCTTCTCTTTACGACGTAAAGGAAAGACCTCTTTTCTAATTCTATACTAGTTCCTATGGCGTAAAGGAAAAGAGTTTCATTTCGGCTATTACATCTATTACATCTATGGGTCAACGAGTTTCTGGAGTCTCTTAAAGAGGGGATCGAAGCAAGGTCCAATCCCATTATTCTAAATTATTATAATACGATCATCTCACAGATGAAGAAGTGAGCAAGCCTTTCTCCAATGGATTCTAACAGCGCAGACTAGGCATCTTTATCTGATTTCAATTTCTATATTAGTAAAGCCCCTTGTTTCAAGGCCCCCAGGAACATGGTTTAATTGCTATTTTAATTTAGCAGCATTGGCCGTAGAATCAAATATTGACGGTGACTGACCACTAGATCTGTCGATCGAGACCTTGGTCTTCCTGCAGTGCTATAGGCTTTTGACTCTCTCTCTCTATGGGCTTCGGGCTAACGCCCTAGATCCTCCACTAAATCCTCCAACGGTGAGACTGAGTGTATTACTTTATCTTAAGACTACAGAGGTACGTAAAGTAGAGGTCCCTCAATTCAACTATCTCTGAATACTTTTCTGGGTGACCAAGACATAGACTAAGATTCCTTTGTATCCGGGCGCTTACCTCGGGATCGATGCTTCGCCTCATCCGTGCTCATTGGAAACCTTGACTCTTCAATAGATTCATCTTAACTTAAGAAAAGTGGTACTTTCTGTTTGCCTTCCCGTCTTTTCTCAGCGGATCAGCCACATACTCCGAAGTCACGTTAGTGACGGGAACGTAGCTATCTTTTGGTCAGGTTTTCTTAGGGTTGGTTCCTCTACTAGAATAGGTTCCGAACGCCTCACTTCTCTGACTTTCGGTGCTTATCTTCAATCATAAGATGGTCACCCGCCCTAAGCAACATCGGTTCACCATAGATATCTCGAGAACTTCTCTTCTTGACTAGGATAGCGCTCTTCCTTCTCAAAGATTTGCCTTTTCTTCACTTCTCCCAGCGCTGCTCAAGAAGCATTATGGTATCTACTACTCCGGTACCTACTATTCTTTCCGAACCTGGGGCTTCGCTTGCTCGCCCACTTATCCATGCGTTCTTTGGTAGGCAGCATAGCATCTTTTGGTTTTCCACTTCCAAGAAAGACTTGAGTGAATTAACCATTCGCTTACTCTTGTAGACCGCTCTCCTCGCTTTTTTTGTTATTAGAAATCTTTCTTACTTGGGTAGCCGGATCTTGATAATTCGAATGGGCACTTCCTTCCTTTGGTGATGAAGTTGGGCCGTCTTTATTATGTCAATTCTGGGTCAACCATATTCCCATCCTCGGCTTTCAGCCTCAGAGACTTTCCAACCTTTTCGGTAGGAAGGATCACTACAACTTTACTCAGGTCGGGCACTACCCAATGATCAAGTACCGGTTACAGTACAGGATACCACAACTAATTCACGACTCCTCCATCGAGCAATGCAACTCGAGATGGAACATGTTTTATTTAATTCAAAATGGCTATTCTAAAAATATGATATGAACAGTATTTTCTCATGAAAAATGCAACTTTGAAATTGCGTAGGTGATGAAAATCTTCAAACGGTGGTGTGATCCACACGAGAAGATACAAAAAAAAGACGATTCGTTGAGATTTAGTGTAGTAAAGGCGATCTAGAAACAGAAGAAAAGTCCCATGCTTCCCGTTGGTCAACAACCAACTACACTCTAAGTAAAGTACGGAAAAGCAAGTTTTTATTACTTTTCTGGAGGGAATTCTTGTTTGTCAATCAATCATGTCTCAACTGGATAAATTCACTTATTTTCCAATCTTAAATTTTACGACACGATGGCTGTTCTCCACTAACCACAAGGATATAGGGACTCTATATTTCATCTTCGGTGCTATTGCTGGAGTGATGGGTACATGCTTCTCAGTACTGATTCGTATGGAATTAGCACGACCCGGCGATCAAATTCTTGGTGGGAATCATCAACTTTATAATGTTTTAATAACGGCTCACGCTTTTTTAATGATCTTTTTTATGGTTATGCCGGCGATGATAGGTGGATCTGGTAATTGGTCTGTTCCGATTCTGATAGGTGCACCTGACATGGCATTTCCACGATTAAATAATATTTCATTCTGGTTGTTGCCACCAAGTCTCTTGCTCCTATTAAGCTCAGCCTTAGTAGAAGTGGGTAGCGGGACTGGGTGGACGGTCTATCCGCCCTTAAGTGGTATTACCAGCCATTCTGGAGGAGCTGTTGATTTAGCAATTTCTAGTCTTCATCTATCTGGTATTTCATCCATTTTAGGTTCTATCAATTTTATAACAACTATCTCCAACATGCGTGGACCTGGAATGACTATGCATAGATCACCCCTATTTGTGTGGTCCGTTCCAGTGACAGCATTCCTACTTTTATTATCACTTCCGGTACTGGCAGGGGCAATTACCATGTTATTAACCGATCGAAACTTTAATACAACCTTTTCTGATCCCGCTGGGGGGGGAGACCCCATATTATACCAGCATCTCTTTCGGTTTTTCGGTCATCCAGAGGTGTATATTCCCATTCTGCCTGGATCCGGTATCATAAGTCATATCGTTTCGACTTTTTCGGGAAAACCGGTCTTCGGGTATCTAGGCATGGTTTATGCCATGATCAGTATAGGTGTTCTTGGATTTCTTGTTTGGGCTCATCATATGTTTACTGTGGGCTTAGACGTTGATACCCGTGCCTACTTTACCGCAGCTACCATGATCATAGCTGTCCCCACTGGAATAAAAATCTTTAGTTGGATCGCTACCATGTGGGGGGGTTCGATACAATACAAAACACCCATGTTATTTGCTGTAGGGTTCATCTTTTTGTTCACCATAGGAGGACTCACTGGAATAGTCCTGGCAAATTCTGGGCTAGACATTGCTCTACATGATACTTATTATGTGGTTGCACATTTCCATTATGTACTTTCTATGGGAGCCGTTTTTGCTTTATTTGCAGGATTTCACTATTGGGTGGGAAAAATCTTTGGTCGGACATACCCTGAAACTTTAGGTCAAATCCATTTTTGGATCACTTTTTTCGGGGTTAATCTGACCTTCTTTCCCATGCATTTCTTAGGGCTTTCGGGTATGCCACGTCGCATTCCAGATTATCCAGATGCTTACGCTGGATGGAATGCCCTTAGCAGTTTTGGCTCTTATATATCCGTAGTTGGGATTCGTCGTTTCTTCGTGGTCGTAACAATCACTTCAAGCAGTGGAAATAACAAAAGATCTGCTCCAAGTCCTTGGGCTGTTGAACAGAATTCAACCACACTGGAATGGATGGTACAAAGTCCTCCAGCTTTTCATACTTTTGGAGAACTTCCTGCTATCAAGGAGACGAAAAGCTATGTGAAGTAAAAGAAGAAAAGGTCGCCGACTGCTACTAAGAACCTAACAGAACTTTTTTTAAAGTCCGGATCGACTTCATGTTCCTAAGTCAGAGAACCATTGTACTCTTATAGATCATAAGGATGCAATGCCATGGTCGGTTGAGGCTGCGCGGGATAATTAGTCAAACAAAATAAAAATACGAAGTTCTCTTCTCCTTTGGTTCTCTTCTTTCTTTTTACTTGGTTGACAGGGTCAGGGCCGTCCTAGTAATTTGGCATCAGAGCGGGTCACTAGATATACTTAGTGAGATCCGTGGGGGACGTATCGTGCTTCGGGGTCAATTTCTCATCCACCGTTTCTTGATGAAGAACTATGCAAGCGAAGAAGAAAGCCTCCCTCTCCCTAACGGTCTTTTAAGTAAACTCCCTAACGGTCAAGCAAGCGAACTTCGCAGAGCCTCTAAACTTCAACAGCTCTCGACACGGTTTGAGAATATTAAGATGTCTGAAGATGATAAATTCGCAGATTTCTATGCTAGGTTGAGTGTCATTGTAAATGGTTGTTGCAACCTAGGCAATCCGGATAGAATTGTCAAGAAGATTTTTAGGTCTCTTCTCATGATGTATTACTCTAAGAAGATTGCTATTGAAGAATCCAAGAATTTGAACACGTACAAGCTTGCAGAGTTGATTGGTTCCATCACGACGTACGAGATGGGGGGCAAGAGCGTAGCACTTAAGGTTACGAAGTAAAGAGGATGAATACACGTCTGAGAGCTTGTCTACTAAAGAGCAGCTTGCTCTTCTCACCAAGCGGTTTAGAAGGGTTCTTAATTCTAAGAAGTTAAAAAAAAAAGTAAGCAAAAGACCAACTCCCTCCTCTCCCTATGGTCGAGCTACCGCCGTTGCTTCGCCTTTGGCGCCTCTCGATTTAGAGAGTAATCGTCTGACAAATCCTCTAGGTTATCCAGAGTGAATGAAAAGAGGAACCCAAAAGAGCAAGCTAGGTGCTATGAGTGTCAAGGGTTCGGTCACATTGCTTCAGAATGTGCAGAAGAAACGGAAGAATGAAAGAGGCAATGAATGCCACTTGGAGTGAGAACTCTGGAGATGACTCTGCATCTGAAAGCGATGAGGAGGCCTTCTCGGAAAGGATTGAAGATCAAGACTCAGATGAGTCGGACTGTGAAGAACATAATCTGGAGGGGCCGAAGGCGTGAGTGTTGCATGATTTGTATGAGAAAGTCTGTATTCTCTTATTACAGACTTGAGAGAACAAGTAACCTTTCTTAAAGGCGCCAAAGACGGCGGGGTCTGAGATTAAGACTACTCAATTTGAGACAAGTGAGAAGCTTCGTTCATCCTTACTGGAAAAATGGAATTTTCTCACTTGATGAACAGAAAAATCTTGTCAGGGTCCTCACTACTGAGAAAGAAGAACGTGAAACTGCGTTCTGCAAATCAAGGGCACCGAAGGCTCTGAAAGAAAGCCTCATCTCGCACGAAGATTCCTAAAGTCAAACAAGTTTGGAGGGTAAGTCATATGTGCTTGTTTACCTTCTCAACTGTTCCAACACAACTTTCTGAGGGGTTGCTCTTACTGCGCTCTCTCCATGCAAGTCGGACACTTGGTACTTTGATAGTGGTTGCTCGAGGCACATGACAGGCGACAGAAGCAGGTTCACTACATTTTCTAATGAATGTGTGAGTGGAGCTGTCACGTTTGGTGATGGAAGGAAAGCTAAAATTAATTGAATTTGAGCATAGCGAAGTGGGAGACCGTAGGGAGAGGCACTGTTTCAACTCCCGGAATTCCTTGCTTAAAGAATGTCCCGCTTGTTGAAGACCTGAAGACAAATCTCCGGTCAGCTTTGTGATGAAGTAGGGGTTTAACAAAGAAAGATGTAGAGTCAATGATTCTAATGAAAAGGAAGTGCTGACTGGTTTAAGATCAAAGGACAATTGCTATTGCGCAAATGCAAGAGAAGCCACTGATGACAAGGTCTGTCATAAAGCTAGTAATGATGTCTTGGAGTTGTGGCACAAGCGTTTAGGTCACATGAATTTTCGTGATCTTCTTAAGCCCGATTGCCGGGGGCAAGCAAGAAGGCGCATGTGAAGGATGTAAATCGGGAAAGCAGACCAGAAGTCCTCATAAACCTATCAAGTGCATTTCCACCATCTGTCATCCCTTGGAGCTGTTGCACATGGATCTGGTAGGTCCAATGCAAACAGAAAGCATTGGTGGCAAGAAGTCTATATTGGACTTGGTAGATGATTTCCCGTGGGTATCCTTCTTGCACGATAAGTCAGAAGCTTTCAAAAGCAAATGTGCAATAGAATACAAACTGAGAAGAATGCATCCGGTGCTTGCATCATTCGACTCAGAACTGATCATAGTGAGAATGCATCTTTTGCTGAGTACTGTAATGAAAAAGGAATCAAGCATGAATTCTCTATTGCCGCTCAACAAAACGGGGAAAAAGGGGGTATTTCTCGAAATAGCCGCTAGTAAATGCAAAAATAGCGCAACACTTTTGGGCTGAGGCAATTTGCATGTTATACTGCTAATAGAGTGTACCTTAGATCAGGAACAAAAACAACTCCCTACGGGCACATTGAACACACGAAGGCTATATCCTCAGAGAAAACCTAGCCAAAGCCGCAGTGACCCTGATTCTTAGGTTATTCTCTGACCAGTAAGGCATATAGAGTTTACAACAAAAGGAGCAAAGCAACTTGACCAACGGGAAAGTACTAGGGCAGCCATGGAATCTGCAAATGTGAATGTAGATTACTCTAGCATACGCCAGGATAAGTCTGAGGATGATGAGGCATTGGAGCCAGCAGGAGTTAGTAGGTGATCCAACACCTGAGATAAAAGACGCAGCAGATTCATATACTGACCTTAGTGATATAGATCTATACCTAGGTACAGAACGAGACCCGTTAGTGAGGTCCATATCGGTAATAGAAAGACCCGCCACCAAAAGCATTCGGAGCAGAAGTAGACCCTTCCCCCGCGCACCACCTAGCTTCGCTGCATCGGGATAGTAGTAGCACATATCTTTATTTAGTGATCGTTATAGGGATAATAAAACCAATGATAGAGTTGACCTAGCCTAGCGACATCCATCCCCGACCGGGAGATAGAGACTACTTCATGCGCAACTTCAACATCTCCTGCCAAGGGGTAGGCCTTTTTTTCAATACCCCCTTTCGGAAAACGCATTGGCTTTCACTCAAGTTCGAGGATCCATTAAAGCAAAACAAAAAATGCACGTTACAGACGAAAGGTGGATGCTCATTGTCGAATAAAGAGAGTGCACGCTATGCAAAAACGGAGGAGATGCTCATGCCTTACCTTAAGTTTCTCATCGGAAGGCTAAAATGTTTTTCTTCCTTCTCAGAGGGCGATTCAGCAGCTTCAGTGACCCCCATGGTTATTGTATTGCAGGTTCTAATCCTGAGATGGATTCTTGTGTGTGGAGGGATAGCTTCGCTTCTGGGTTCCCGGGATGGCTCCATCTCGGTTGTGGATCTAATCAGCTCTATCAGACCGCCTGCCTCCACAGTGAAGCTTCCGGCCACTGCTTCCACAGCAGGACAGGAGTAGAAGTGAGTGCTTCAGGTTCAGAAAGAAAGCTTCGACGCTCTCAACCTGGTTTGGATCGTTTGACTATGGCTCCGCGTTCTTTACAATCATAAGCTCGATCACGAGGGTCAAAATCTATCTCGCCTTATTAAAACGGCCAGACTCCAGTCGTCGGTTTACTGGAAGACTTGCTGAAGAGCTTAGTGCAAGGGAGACCGAGCAAGTGGGAATAAGTTCTTCCAACTGCGGAGTTTGCCTATATTTGCCTATAAAAACGATGTGAATCGGGGGAAATAACCATTCGAAGTGGTGTATGGTAAGCTTTCTATGTGGATAGGACGGATCAAATCTTCATCCCGGAAATATATAAGAAAAAAAAGGTCGGATGGCCGAAGATCAAAACCTAAATGTGCCAGGGTGGACGATGAAGGAATTTGAGGGCTGATGTAGCTAACAGCCGCCTTCATAGTCGATTCATTAGGGTCGTCACCTTCTACCCGGAAGTATCCACCCTTTTCTTTGTCTGTTAAGCCTCACAGCTATGGGACTTCCTAAAGAAAACTGCAATCGTAGTTTATCAACCACTCACAAGACCACCGAGATCTTCGACTTAGCTCCCAAAGGTAATCCACCCGGCCCTTACCCAACCGGGAGCGGAAGATAACGAAAGGGAGACAAAGTCCTAACTAAATCATAACACAAGAACCTCCGTCTACATCAAAACACAAGCTACTCATTCAGTCGAGTCGATCCGATTCGTTCTTATCTATGGATAGCGCAAGAGATAACTTATGACTTCGCGGATGGAGAGGGATTCGAACCCCCGGTATTCCTATCAATACTTCGGTTTTCAAGACCGACTCTTTCAACCGCTCAGACATCCATCCTCTTCGCGCTTCGCTCGCCCTATCTATCCGCGCGCTGGTAGGGGCTTATCTATGTGATTCGCTACGCTTGCTTGCGCATATCGGCGGACTCTATTGCCTGCCGGTTAGCGAAACTTTTCCGGTAGTACGAATCGCTACGCTTCGCTTGTTTCTATATGAGAATATGCACCTTGGTTGCTGCGCTCCCTGCGGGTAATATAAAGAGAGTGAAGAACGAATGATCCTCCAAACAAAAGGAGTGATTGAAGTCCGACTCAAGCGAGTGAGTGAAAGGCGTGGCAAGAGAGCGAGTTCGCGAGTCGAACTCGCTCTCTGCCCGTCGGTTTGATCCGGAGCTCAAAGCAACCGGAGTTTCTGCCTTTACTTCGTAACCCGCGATACTTTTAAGATCTAGCTCTTTTCCGGGCAAATGATTCAAATGAGAGCTGTGGAACACCTGCATAACTGGATTAGCTTACTATTGATGATAGGGCCCAAGGAACAGAGGCACTAGACTTAGTAAAGTAAAGGGGGTTTATCTCTCTAAAACAGAAACAGAAGAGGAGACTCAGATCTAGGCCTTTCGGGCAGGCGATCCCAACATATGACAGACCGGGGCAGCAGCGGGATCTTGCCATTGGATTTAACGATAACTCTCGGCGCACCGGGTCTAAAATAGGCTGTTTTGGGACTTTCAAGGGCAGCAAGCAGTAGATATGTGTTTACGAGACCGAGGTCAATGCATGAAAAACAAAAATAGGCCACTTGCTGGTTCATCCAATCGCAAGACGAAAGAAGAGGTATAGTTTTCCAACCGGAAGAAGAATTGGTGCAGAGGCAGCTAAAGAGCTCTAAAGCATTGGCTTGCCCCTCGGTAGCTCTCTAGATAGCTTCTATGCCTTTCGGTTTCAAACTAAACGGAGGAGGTAACTCAAATTGGAAGAGGAGTGGAAGTAGCTCAACCAGCGCTAGAAGGAATCTTTCTGCCGGGAGAATTGATAAATGTCTTTGTTGGGGTGCGGTCCTTCTACTCCATTGATAAGTACGAAGGCATGCTATCCGGGCAGGCCCCCTCGGAATCCGTTTTGTGCTAGTTAAAAAGGGTCCCTGCTTGACTTTCAGCTCAAATGGTCAGGCTGGGCCCCAGTGCGAGAAGGTCTTAGACTTTCCCGTCCTCCATTACAGATTTACTAGAAGTAGAGATTGATCCGCGCCTAGGAGCCTTTCTGCTGGAGCCCCTATAAGGACAGGACCTATCGCGGATCCACTAAAGCTAAATCAAGAATCCGCTTTGAACACTGGAAGTGCCTTATCTTTGTCTTAGGGCAGTTCCTCAGCGGAACGAGGATAAGCGACTCCTTAACTAATAATAAAGGGTAGGCTAGCCTTTCAATCCAACAAAAAAAGAAGGAGAGACTTCACCCACACGTACTCCATTTTTTTTATTATATCTAGAGCCGTCCTACTTCTATAGAGTAAGCGACGGGCAGATGGACTAAAGGCTATAAGTCTCTAAGCTACGACAAAAGGAAAAGTAGTGTCCCCGGACCACGCACCAAAGGGATTATCCATTTGCACGAGGTATAGCTCAATCAATAAGTTGAAGTTCTGTCTTTCCGGCCTGGACTTCAAAATAAAAAGGACTATGCATTCAACAAAGTCAAATTTTAGGTCGGCTTCGAACAGAGATCAGTCAGTAAACAACCTAGCCTTATAATTTCAATATTGAGAAAGGATTGCAGTCCGGTCAGCTAATCAAAGAAAGAAGCTTTCGGGCGCAAATCTCAATGTCAAGAAAGAGGGAAGGCCTGTCTTCTGTTCCATGCTCTTTCGAGAGTTCGTAGATTTGCCCATTCTACCATTGGAAGGCCTGCGATTAGAACTAGTAATGGGGGGAGTGGAGTACATGTGCTACGTGAAACTAGAGATTTCCTTCTTTTTTATTAAATAGTAAAGACTTTCCTTCATAAAGACTAGATTCAATGTGGTCGTAGATCTGGGTTTTTATTCCGGAATGGTCGTAGATCAGTGGATCAGTCAATGAAGCATTTCCAGTCAAAGAGGGGAATAGATCTCAATCGAGAGGGTGAGCTGCGGGCTCATGCCACACATTCACCTTGGCCAAATGAAGAAAAGACGGGTTCTAGGGGTCCTTCTCAGGCATGTGATTCAGGCTCGTCAGGTGGTGGGACATGAAAAAGTATAGAGCAGGGAGCCCAGGAAGAGGAGCCGCAAGAGAGACAAAGGCTTTCCAGTCCTTTCCTTTGACAGCGACTTAGAATGCCCTTCGGCGATCTTAAGGACTCACAAAGAAAGCCCCTCGGGCACCCCCTTATTACTTATATATAAGACAAAGCGTAGTGTAGTTTACTTGCTTACTTGTTAGAGTAAAGGCACCGAAGGTGTCGACCCTTAGCGTTTCACACTAAGCTCCTCGAGCCTTCCTCTAGTTCAAGAGTTCTAGTACTTGCGTTTCGTTCCAGTTCGATGATTCTTCTTCGCTTTTAAGGCTTGTTCAATCAATCTCATGGGTTCCCATGGCTCGTCCTATAGAAAGGGGGATACCCGGGGGAGCTTGCTTACTTAGTGCTTGCGCTAAGGTTCTGAAAGAACGTTAAAAGCATTATATAGATATTTAATAGATCTTATCAGTCTTCTTGTGTAATAGTAACTCTCCCCCGGTACGAGTTATTCTCATTTTTATTCCATTTGTCCGATGAGAAATGCGAAACAAAAGAAGGATCCTCCTGCTGGGAATTATATCCGCCCGGAGAGATGAATTGATCGATTCAGCGGATCCTAGGTCGGGACTGACGGGGCTCGAACCCGCAGCTTCCGCCTTGACAGGGCGGTGCTCTGACCGATTGAACTACAATCCCAGGGTGTACAGCCTAAATTTATATTTTTTATTTTTTAATTTTTTCTCACATTCGAACCATTTTGTTTCGCCGTGTTGTAACAGAGACACGAATGATATACTATATTATAAATTATTATCATAAAAAATATATATAAGAATTTATTTATAAATGAAAATGCAGTAAACTCATAGTGGGCTAATTCATGAATTGAATCAAATGGACCCTTTTAACTAAGCGGTAGAGTCACGCTCTTTAAACGCCCTAAGAAATAGGCGTAAGTCATCGGTTCCAATCAGATCCGAAAAATGAGAAATCAATCAAAAGTAAGTGCAGTGGTGAATCATGACTATATAAGCTATTCTGATATTAAGATTCGATATAGATGAAATCGTGGAAGCGGACCTTTGATTTCCTTGGACCACGTAAGAATTCGCCGTCCGATTTCATCTTCTTGTTCCTGGATGCTCCATAGAAATCCATCGCTATTCCTTTCTTCCACCGAGAAAGGTTCAGTCCGAATCACAAGAGAAATTTATCTATCTTTTTTTTTTTTATTTTCGTTATGGTAATGCAATGCAAAAGGGGTCTCGGAAACCGGGTTGTTTCTGATGATGAAAAGCGCTTTTTTTATGTTATGTGAAATTGATGAAAACCCGATATTTAAAGGTCGGTAATGTTAGAAGACGACTGTCAGTATCAGATGGTAAGATACCTATGGTAGGTATCTCTTTGAAAGCTCAGACGGAGAGAATTAAAGGACTCTTCGGGGGCTACTTAAGGCACTTTAGTGCAAACCAGAAGGACTGGAGCTGTTGGATGTTGCTCAGTGCTGCTATAACTTAACAACCAAAAAGCTCTGCGTCGAACTTCAGCCCCTTCGAGTTGGCCACGGAGCAACAGCCTCTGACGCCCCGGGGGCTTGCCCATCAGCCTACTTTGCCAAGAGGTGGCAGGAGCGCAACGACTTAGCCCAACCTACTTAAACAACCTAATGGCTTGGCCCGGTCTGAAGGAAGAAGAAAGTAGACCTTGTAGAGTAGAGAAGCGGATAGGAGGGGTAGCCTATAGACTCAAGCGATCAGCTCGGTGAAAACTCACCCCGTATTCCATGTGATGTGAGTCAGTTGACTTCGATTAGACCAGATCGCCCCAGAGAGGACCCACGAGGGCACCACCGGATGTTTTATATAAACTTACTAAAGAAGAAGTTGAGTATATCATAGCTGACCGCACCATGGGCTAGCCCATACACCCACTGCACGAGCGGAATACTACTTAGTCAAGTAGAAGGGCCAACCTGAGAGCGAGGCGGAACGGGCTGAAACTTACGATTACGATTCGAAGACCAAGTCAGAGACTACTGGACGTCTCGCAGAGCTACTCTCAACGAGGACGTTGAGACTTTTCGAAAAAAAAAACCTTTTTTGGCTTAATCCGTCTTTACTAAAGATCAAGGAGTACACTTGTACTCCGGGGAAAGGTTTTTTTTAATCACTCTGCGCGCAAGCGCTAAGTAAGCAAGCTACCTTATGTAATAAAACCCGAGGAAAATAACGTCAAGTAGAAACGAACAAGGTCTTACGGCACGATCACTATATCTTTTTTTTTTATCTCTCCTCCCTTTCTATAGAGGATGATACGTGGCGTGGTATACCTGATCATTTGGTCAACAAGACTTACGTAAGTCGACATAGCTCCATGTATATGTTCTTTGGCCGTACGTAAAAAGAATTAAATGAAATAATGGTGAGCCTAGTAGGGCGACGAACACGGCTCCAGGGTTTCTATACAAAGCCC